ATTGTGTTCATTAGTATTAGTATTTGAATTACTATCTGTGGTAGTATTAGTATTCGAACCACCAGTTCCTCCAGTATTAGTATTCGAACTACCAGTTCCTCCAGTATTAGTATTCGAACTACCAGTTCCTCCAGTATTAGTATTCGAACCACCAGTTCCTCCAGTATTTGGAGAACCACCAACAGGAGTATTTGTACGACCTGTGTTACTAGTTAATGAACTCTTATCGTCAGGACCGGCCATCATCAAATTTAAATAATTTTTAATATGAAAAGATAAGTCTAATTCTTCTACTGGACCCTTAATACCTAATCTAGTAATCAACCCTAGAAATCCTGAAATAATATACTCGCTAAATTCTGAACCAGGTAAGCCAATGAAATTTAAAATTAATAAAGGAATACCTTTATATCTTATTAAGCCAATAAAAATTAACGTCAATAGACCGACAGTTACATTGGTAACGTTTAAATATTTAAAAAAATGTTTCATCATAAGGGGGTTTAATATACATGGGTGTTTATTTTAATCAAAAGGCGGGTACACTACCTTTCCGTTACTCTTGACGAGTCTATCTTAATATTTCCATTTTAAACTCCCTTTAGACCCCTTGGATCCAGTTTTTAGCCCACTAAAAACTGGAGGTTTCTAAATCTTGTTTAATTTGTAGATACCAGTTATAGACAGCTATATTTATATAGCTCCAAACCAATCCAGGAATACAATAAACCTATCCTCTATCTCTAAGGATATATATTCCTGAGGTGTCATAGTATACTAAAAATTATATATTTTTTCAACTAGACTCAACTTAATTATATTAAGTGATGTAGAGATAACAATGTTCCATCATTCTAGGATATTGCTCTAATTAATCGTACGATTAGCATGTGTCAGGCGAGAGCCTTCGTGGATTGCGTACAATCTTTTCAATGTAATCTGGATTTTATCTTTCGTGATGTGTTTATACATCATTAATCAATTCATTATATATTTCGTGATGTGTTCAATTACATCACTAATCAATTCATTTTATCTTTCGTGATGTGTTCAATTACATCACTATTCAATTCATTTTATTTTTCGTGATGTGTTCATATACATCATTAATCAATTCATTATATATTTCGTGATGTGTTCAAATACATCACTAATCAATTCATTTTATTGAATGACGTGTTCAAATACATCACTAATCAATTCATTTTATTTTTGAAAATGAAAAATTCAAATTTTTTATATCCATCCTTCCATCCATCCCTCCATTAAATTAAACTCTCTACCACCTCTTCACTATAGTAAGAAGGTGCATCGTGCAATCTATTATACTTCTAATAATTATATAGTTATGTTTAGTACAAATATATCAAATGCGTATAAAGTACAAGGTAATAATATAATAAAAGCGAATAATAATGGCAATAAAACAGTTCAACAGAAGGACATTAATTGATCAAAACGTATTCTGGGGAATGAAGCTCTCACTCAAATAAAAATAAACACTAAAAGTGAACTTTTCACACCTAAAATAAGACTGTATCATAGACCACTTTCAGCAAAAGTACTAACAAAATTTTTTATAATATTATACTCTGGAGATAGTACTCAATCTATATCAAATACATATGCTCATATATTATTTATTAAGTTAAATCAGTATAATAGATTAAATCCTAATAAATAACCACCTAAAAACAGAATACTTGTTAATATACACATTAATAAGATACTTCCGTATTCAGCTAAGAAGAAGAAAACGAAAACAACCGCAGCGTGTTCTGTCATAAATCCACTAACCAACTCTGATTCAGCCTCGGCTAAATCAAATGGAGCTCTATTAGTTTCGGCCACAGAACCTATGAAAAAAATAAGGAAAATAGGGAATATAGGTAATACAAGTCAAACTGCTTTTTGAGCTTGTATATTAATATTTAAATTTAGACTACTTGTTATCATGATAATTAAAAGTATGGCTGAACTTAAAACTAATTCATAGCTAATTAATTGAGCTGTACTTCTAAGAGAACCTAAAAAAGCATATTTACTATTAGCACTTCACCCCGCTAATAAAATACCGTAAGTGGCTAAGGATGAAACTGCTAACATATATAGTATACCTAGCTCTAAATCATTTAAAGTTAAACCAGGACCATAAGGTATAACTCCGTAACCTAATAAAGAGAAGGCTAAAGTCACTACAGGACCTAAGAAGAATAATATAGTATTTGCTTGTGTAGGTGCAACATATTCTTTTAAAATTAATTTTAAAGCATCCGCAAAAGCTTGTAATAAACCATAATATCCTACAGCGTTCGGTCCTAATCTTCTTTGCATACTGGCCATAGTTTTTCTTTCGGCTACTGTAACATATGCTACTGATAATAAAGCAGGTAACATTAATAAAACTACTTCTAATATAGATAAAAGAGTTGAAGTGTAATACATTTCTTCGTGTAAAAAAAATTATTTTTGTTTTATAATTACTTAATAATATAACTAAAAATTTGAATTATTAAAGTATTATATAAATAAAAAATAAATAAAACAATTAACCTAATATTAGGCATCTAAATTAATCTATGGCTGGATTAGACGAACTTAATTCATACGTAGCCAGCCATTAATCTCATTCCAGATTCGAACTAGAATCAGAATATTAGAAGTATTCTGCTCTACCATTGAGCTAATGAGACTGGTGTTAACTATTAAAGTATAGTTAACACTAGCTATAATTAATGTAAGTCTAAACCGTCTTTTATATAACCGCTAGTTAAAACTACAAACACTTGAGCTTGTATAAATGCAATACCTAACTCTAAACCAGAGAAAGCAATTATAAATGCTAAAGGTACTAATCCTAAGAAGAAGAATATGAATCCTGAAGTCATAATATTGTAAGTAAAGCCAGCTAATATATGTAATAACATGTGACCTGATAATATATTTGCGGCTAATCTAAGTCCTAAAGAAATATTTCTGGCTAAGTATGAAATAAATTCTATTAATACCAATAAAGGTAATAAAGCTAAAGGACAACCAGCAGGTACTAATAATGAGAAGAATTTTAAACCATGTTTTTGGAATCCTAATATAGTAGCACCTAAAACAATAGTGAAACTAAGAGCAAATGTTAAAACAAAATGGCTTGTTGAAGCAAAGCTGTATGGCACCATACCTATTAAATTATTTATTAATATAAAGATAAATAAAGTATAAATAAAAGGAAAGTATACTTGACCGCTTTTAGCATTTATTTGATTTACTACTATTCCATGTATAGTGGCATATAAAGATTCTTGACTTATTGATCAGTTATTGCTTACTAATTTATTGTTATTTATACTTAATATGCTTAAGATTAATGTGAAAACTAATCCAATTGTTAAGTATAATCCTATGTTAGTGATAGATATATGTAAATCACTTAGTATAGGTAAATCTATACTTAATAAATCTCTTATTTCAAATTGAGTTAAAGGACTAGAGATTTCTTTATGTAAATTGTTTAAACTTAAAGTATTCATATTATACTCTAAGCTTTATTTATAACCCTTAAAATTAAGCGTACTGGCTCTGGTTTAGAGCCAAACGAACTAAAATAAATTAAGCGTACTGCCTGCCTCCGCAAGGAGGGCTGGATCCAGCCTGCCGTACTAACTAAAATTTATTATCTACCTAATTTATCTAATAATGTAGAGATAAAAAGACGAGATACAAATAAACTAATTATTCTTGGTAATACATACTTAGAAAATACGTAAGTAAGTAATACAATTATTGCGAATGCAAAAGTTACTTCATTAATAAAATAAAATGGTACTAATTGAGGCATGGTTGGACGATTATCATTTCTAAATACTTTAAAGTTTAACAGTATTAATGTTTAATATAAAACTAGAAGTATTAAATATATGAAAAAGATAGGTAGCTTATGAAAATACCTAATAGATCACTTATTCTACAATTGTAAGACCACAGACTTTATACGCCTTATAAATCTTTATACGGCTGGCTGGCTGGCTTAAAATCCTTTTATATTGATAGCTTTACTATGACATCTCAAGTATAAGCGACTTGCACGCTAAGCGTGCAAGATAAAATAAAAAGTACTGATTGACCCCTAGCTCATTTTTATGGAGTAGAACTGATTTTAGTAACTATAGATTAAATTAACAACAGAGTAATGTAAAGTGTCTAATATTAAAGAAGGATATATTCCTAATATAACTGTAAATAAAACTAGTATAAATAATAAGGTAAATTCTCTTTTTGTAGTATCAAATATATTTTCTTCAAAGAATTTAGTGAAAGAACCTCCAAATGTAATTCTATTGAACATATATATAGTATAAGCAGCAGAGAATACTATTGATGTAGAACCTAACACACCTAAGAATGGTAATTTTTCTACCATACCGTAAAGAGACATAAATTCTCCTATAAAATTTAAAGTTAAAGGAGCTCCACAATTACCTAACGATAATATAAAGAATAATATAGAGAATAAAGGCATAAGTTGAGCTATACCTCTATATAAATAGATCATTCTAGTTCCTGATCTGTCGTATAATATACCTCCAGCGCATATAAATAAACCACTAGAAACAAATCCGTGAGCTAATCCTAAAGTAATACTTCCTTCTATACCTTGAATTGTATTACTAAATGCACCTATTAAATATACAGCAGCATGAGATACAGAACTATATGCGATTAATTCTTTAACATCTACAGTTCTTAATGTACTAAAGCTTGCATATATTATAGTAATAACTCCTATAGTATATACTATAAAAGTCAGATCTAATGTAGCTTTAGGTAAAACTGGTAAAATTAATCTAAAGATACCATATAAACTTAATTTTAATACGATTCCAGCTAATATTATACTTCCTCCTAAAGGTGATTCAACATGAGCTTTTAATAGTCAATTGTTTAAAAATATTGTAGGTGTTTTTACAGCAAAGGCTAAAAATATAGCACCAAATAATATAAGTTGACTAGTATAATCAAAATTTGTTTTAAACAAGGCATCAAAATCTGTTGTTCCCATTATAGAATACATAGCTAAAATAGCCAACAATAAGAATAAAGATCCTCATACTGTATATAAGAAAAAGTAATAACTTGCTCTTACTTTATTACTTGATCCGAATAAACCTATTAATAAAAATAAAGGTGGTAAAATACTTTCGAAAAATATATAGAATAAAAGGATGTCTGATACTAAAAAACACGCTAATAGTAATGTTTCTAGTAATAATATTGTATTTAAATAAAATTTGACATTTTCTTTTATTGAGTTTCAATTAGATAATAATGCAATAGGCATTATTATCGTTGTTAATAATACAAAATAAATAGAAATTCCATCTACTCCTAAATAAATATCAAACAATTGAACATTATAATGTTCTTGTACAAATTGGAATTGATTTGTACTTGAATTGAAAAAGATATAAACAAGAAAAGATAAAATCATATTTACACTTGAAGTTACTAATGCTATTTTTTTATATAACGTTATCGCGCTACCATAATTAGAGCCTTCATACGAAGTCAAACTTGAGATAATAAAAATACCTATGATTGGTATAATAAGTAAAAGAGATAATAACATGAAAATTTGGTTGAATATTAAAATTAAGAAAGTCTTTATCGAGATCATAATAGGAAATCATGATTTGTACATTATAAAAAATAGAATCTAGATTACCATCCATCCCATTTTTTGGAATTACTTAGATATCCCGAGATCCATAAGAGAGATACTAACTAGCACACAGCCTGCGGCGGCTGGCCTGCCCCTGGCCTGCACCTGGCCTGCGCCTGATATTTTTAGAAAGAAATATATAAAGGATTAATCACCACCATCAGAATCAAAAATATCTGGCATTTCTGTACTTTGTTTTTCTAATACAAAATCTACGGGTGATTGTTTACTATCCAATTTTTTGCTGGGGTTATTGTCGGAATAACTTGATAATGGACGTTTATTAGTTTCCGCCTCCCCCTCAGTTTGTGAAGCTTTTGAAGCAGCTTCCTCAGAAGCTGCTTCTGAAGGAGCTTCCTCAGTTTCTGAAGCTTCTGAAGGAGATTCAGCTGCAGAAGGAGTAGAAAGAGCTGAAGCAGCTATAGGTTGAGATATAAAATCTAGATATTCTCTTTTCTCTATTTCTTCCTTTCTTTCTCATGCTCCTGGGACTATTTGCTGTTCCTCCTTTCTCAGGGGTAAAGCCACTCCGTGTTCAAAACTACGTTCATCAACTTTTTCTCTTCACACTGCCTCTTTTACTGGATAATCAGGGTAATCTTCGGAAGTTGATTTATTGGAATAATCTTCTTTCTGCTTTTCTTTTATCACAGCCTTTACTGCTTCTAAAGGAACTTCTGGATGTAATTGTGACCACTTAGTTGCTACATGATATTCTGCTTCGCCATTATGATGATCAAGATCTTTTTTTATAGAATACTTATCTTTAAATCTATTTAATAGATCATCATATTCTTCTTGGCCTGCAACAGTTTCATCCAATTTTTTACAATTAGGATAACCTGGATTTTCAAACTCAGGTTTATAGTTATCTTTATCATATTTCTTTAGATCTTCTAGAATATCCTTTTTTACACTATCATCTACTTTTAAACCTTTATTATCCTGTGGATTATGAGGATTTACTAATCTTTTTTGACTAGACGTAAAAGATCTAGTTTGGATTGTAGATAAAATAGTACGAATTCCTCTATACTTTAGGACACCTCTAGAATTTAATGAACTACATCCTCTAGGTAAAATACATCCAATATCCTTTATGATTCCACCAGTACTTTCACCTCGGTTTACTGATTCTAATATTGTATCATCTTTAGTTATAGTACGAAATAATGGTACTATATTATCTGATGGTAGTAACTTTCCTTCATAAAATATTTTTACTTCTAGTTGGGGAATTCCATAAAATTTAATATTGTGGCTGCGATAGATAGTTGTTGACCTAAGATTAGGATATGCCTTAAATAATCTAGAAATACAGCTTCTAGACTTTGATGATTTATTTTTAACATACGTTAATTTAAACTCAACACTTGTAATATTGTTACCACCTAGTTTATGATTAAGAAGATCCCTTATTTCAGTACAAGTATTTCATTCTGTAATCGGTTTTTTGGTAACCGAGAATAAAATATTGTTTTTATAGCCAAACGCATTAAAGTGCATCATTTTGGATATTAGTGTAACACTAATTAATTAGTTAATTAATCCATTAACTGATTAGTGTAAGATTACTTTTAATTCAAAAGTAATTTAGTAGCGGAACTTCGGAATGTTTTTGAAGATCCATCTTCGGAAGGATGGATCTTCCAAAATTAATTAATTTTTTTTTTATTAAAATTCTTACTTATTAAGTAAGAATAATAAAAATATTAAGATCTAAAAATTGGGGCTGGATCCAGCCCTGGCTTATGCCAACCTAAACCTAGTAATAATAGGGTTAGCACTTAGATTCTAAAGTTTTGCTTGCATTAAATGATTTGATTTCTTAATTAATATTATGGCTTTTCGATTTTGCGCTACCAAAAAGTGTTAAAATACTAATAGAATAGATTAAAGCTAAACTTGATAAATCGAAATTTTGAAGGAAAGAGTAATATATAGATGTATATGCAATAAATCCTATTAATATGAATAAAGCATAATTTGTAACAACACCTGTATTCAGACTAGATATGATTTTACTAATTTTTAGTAATAATTTTTCTAGACCAAAAGGACCTAAAAGTTCTATACTACCTTTATCTAAAATTTTCGTAGTTTGACCACCCATATTTAAAACTAAGTTTACTATATATTTATTATAAAAATATTCAACTAAGAAACGTTGGTTAAAGAATCCATAAATAGAATAACCATTGTTCGATAATTTAAAACTGTTTATTAAATTAGGGAAGAATTCTGAATAAATTATAGCTATAGCTGTAAATGATACTGTAAAGAATAAAGGTAATAATTTAAATGTAGTAGGAACAGCAAACTCTGTATCTATTAATATTTCATGTGTAGGATGTATAAATATACTATTATCTGTAAAGAACCCTGAACCTAAACCTATAAAAATATCTTTAGTTATATAACCAAAATATATAGAGAAAATTGCTAAAACTACTAGAGGTAAACTTAAGAATATATCACCTTCATGTGCATGTTTGTAAGAAACTATATTTCCGTTAGGATTAGCTAAGAAAGTTAAATATAAAACTTTTACAGAATATAAAGTAGTAAATATTGCACCTATTACTGCAATAACGTAAACAGCTACACTGCTAAAGTAATATTGTCCATAGGCGGATTCTAATATGAAATCTTTACTATAGAATCCAGTCATAAAAGGGAAAGCCACTAAACTAAGGCTTGCTATTAATATAACAGAATATGTTAAAGGTAAGAATGCTCCTAATCCTCCGTATTTTCTTAAATCTTGGTTATCAGCTACTGCATGAATAACTGCACCTGCACCTAAGAATAATAATCCTTTATAGAAAGCATGATTAACTAAATGGAATAAAGCTATATTATAAGAAGATAAACCTATTGCAATTACCATCATACCTAATTGGCTCATAGTAGAGTAAGCAATAATTTTTTTAATATCTTGTTGGAATAAACCTACAAGAGAACTAAAAACAGTTGTAATTGCACCTAATCATAGACATATTAACAATACAGTGGAACTATATTCAATTAAAGGAGATGAACGTATTAATAAATATACTCCAGCGGTTACCATAGTAGCAGCGTGAATTAACGCAGATACAGGTGTAGGACCCTCCATCGCCATAGGTAGTCAAATATGAAGACCTACTTGAGAACTTTTAGCCATAGCACCTATTAATAAACATATTCCTATTATAGTTACGATATTTTCATTAATATAAGGACTTAATGAAAACACTGTTGTATAGTCTAAATTTCCTAAAGATCATAATATAGCAAACATACCTATTGTTAATAGACAATCACCTACTCTATTAGTTAAGAAAGCAGACATAGAACTTTGATTAGCGGCTATTCTAGTAAATCAGAAACTCACTAAAAGGTATGAACAAACTCCAACACCTTCTCATCCTACAAACATTAATAAATAATTATTTGCTGTTACAAGTATTATCATCATAAAAGTAAACAAGCTTAAATAACTAAAAAATCTTTGATTGTGAGGATCTGCGCTCATATAACTTATTGAGTATAAATGAACTAAAGAACTTATTATTAATACAGGAATTAACATTGAGACTGTTAAGCTATCAAATTGGAAGCTTCAAACAATGTTAAAGGATTCACTGTTTAATCAAGGAAATAAATGTAAGTATACTGGACTATTGTTAAATCCTACTTCAAAAAATGCAACTATAGCTAAAGTTGTTGTTATTATTATACTTGAACAACCTAAAAAACGTGCCCCACTAACTCCGACTTTTCTTCCGAAAAATCCTGAAACTATTGATCCTAATAAGGGTAATAAAATTATACTTAAATACATTATTTATATTCTATTGCGATACTTCCTCTTAATCTATAAAAAGCAACTAAAATACCTAAACCTATTGCGGATTCAGCTCCGGCAATAACTATAATATATATAGCATAAGTTTGCCCTATTATATCATCCATATTTATAGAGCTTATCAATATTAAAAAGGTTATAGATAATAACATTATTTCTATTGAAATAAGCATTAATATGATATTTTTTCTATTAAATACGAACCCTAAGATTCCTATTAAAAAAAGTATTAAAGTTAAACTCATATATTATATTTATTCATATCAAATTATTCGGGTACAATATATATATTAAATTTATAGATGGCTTAAGCCTAGACGCCCTAATAAAACCGCTATAATTTTTTAATATTACATTATTAAATACGAAGAGGCTGGCTCCTTGCTGCCACCCCGCCGTATTTTAAAGGTATATAAGACTCGAACTCATATCTTAGCGGCCGTAACGCTCCTCTTTACCATTAAGATAATACCTTTGACGTTTTTTATAAAAAACGCTGATATATGCATATCAATATTTATTTGTTTTGGTTTTAATTACATTATTTTAGATTAAATCTCTAATTAAATAATTTTATATGTAATTATATTTAGTTAACTTTTTCTCCACCACCTCCTTATTTTATTTGTTCCACCTCCTTCCACCAAAGAATTTTAATTACGCATCAGAAAAACATAGTTATACCATATCGTCATAGAAGTCATCATGAATACAAGTAGTGGATTCTAATTCAATAACGTAGTCTAAGGGACTACCTAATTGCTCTTCAGTTACCATTGTTTTTAATGAAGAGGCAGGTCCATCCGAAGGTCCATCCGAAGGTCCTGGTCCACTCGGACCTCCACCTGAAAATCCACCTGGTCCGCCTTTACCGTTATTATTTTCATCATCGCTAGAATCAGAAAAATCTAAACGTTTATTTGGCCCTAACTCCATATCTGAATGTTTTCTTTTCAAAGGAGAACTTTGAACATTCAAACTTGAGCTAGTGTCACCTGATGTATTTAAATTAGAACTACTACCACCACTATTAGATGCATTAAAATTACTACTAGAACCAGCATTTCCTGATTCTATAGCTACGTTGGAAGAGCTAGAGGCAGCATTTTGAATTTCCTCTTTTCTTTTCTCATTGTTCTCACGCCGGACTCTATCCCAAGAGGAAGCTTTGTAATTTAGGATAGCAGTAATATGGTCAGTAATACTACCACCACCTGCTCATGACCCAGTTAGAAAATAATTATTTGCAACCGCTTCTTGGGCTGTAGCTGCCTGAGGAGCCCGAAGACCCGAGCTATTTTGCCCTATACTAGCTTGCCCTTCAGGTTGCTGTTGACCTCCACTACCTTGCCCTACAGGTTGCTGTTGACCTCCACTAGCTTGCCCTACAGGTTGCTGTTGAGTTCCACTAGCTTGTGTAGTACGAGCAGTTGAAACGGCTTCAGGATTACTAAGTTCAACGTCCTCAATACCTGAATCATCGCTATCTCTATCCATAGGACGTATAACTGATGTGCTAAAATAACGTTTTCCTCGGCGATTTGGTATTCTATGTTTTACCACAAAAAAGTAGGGGTTGTATGTGAGTAGCTTAGACAAACCTTCTACTGTCTCCACAGCAGCACCACTACCACATTGATTAGGAATACTAGATTCTTTAGCTTTAACTAATGTTCCTCCCTCACTTACTGCGACAAAAGTCATGATAAAAAATTTTCTAAACTTACCGATTGTATTACAATTGGCATAGAAGAATGTAAGATTCCACATATTTCAGAACATTGTCCATAGAATACTCCAGGTCTGTTAATATATGCTGAAACTTGATTTAATCTTCCAGGGTATGCGTCACATTTTATTCCTAAAGATGGAGCAGCATATGAATGTATAACATCTCCAGATGTTATAACAAATCTAATATGAGTTTCTTCCGGTACGATTACTCTATTATCTACTTCTAGCATTCTTAATGCTCCTTCTTCTAAGTCAGATTCTGGTACAATATATGAATCAAATTCTATAAATTCTTCACTAGAATCTAAGAAGTCTGGGTATTGGTAACTTCAATATCATTGATGACCTTCTACTGAAATAGTCATTGAAGGATCATTAACTTCATCCATTAAGTATAATAATTTGAATGATGGGAATGCAATTAATATTAATATTATAGCTGGAGTTACAGTTCATATTAATTCTATTAGAGTTCCATGGTTTAAATATTTATGAGCAATAGGTGATTTAGTTTCTATAAAATATCTTACTATAGAAAATAATACTCATCCAACTGCAAATAGTATTAATACTAAATAATACATTATATTATCATGTAATTCTACTAATCCTTCCATTTGAGGTGTGGCACTATCTTGGAAATAAATACCTCACGCGTGTGGAGCATCCAAATGGTAATTTTTGAAAATTGAATGCATAATTTTCGCATATCACTTCGTTATTTTCCTTAAGGAGACATTTATAATTTTTATTCCCCTAATCCCCCTCAGGGGGATGGGGGAGGAGATTATGCTACATAAAGTAATAAGAAAGCCATCATTAAAGCGAATAAACCTGTGGCTTCAGAGAAAGCAAATCCTAAAATAGCATATGAGAACAATTGACCTCTTAATGAAGGATTTCTCGCTACTCCTAAGATTAAAGCTCCGAAAACCACACCTATTCCTACTCCTGCTCCTATTAAACCTGTTGTAGCTAAACCTGTTCCTATTATTTTGGCAACTTGAATCATTGAATTATCTATATATATACTGGTTTTGTTCCTTACTTATATAAGGGAGGCGATTTCATAAGCGTTATAATTTTATTACTATTAATTTTGTAATTTGCCATATGCCTACTAAGGCATATAGAATGTTTTAAGGTAAAGCCTTCAATTAGTATAGAATAAGAAACTTATTCTTAAATATAATAAAAATCAAGAAAAGTCTTGTCTTTTTACAATTTTATTAATCATGAGCTTTAGCTGGCTAAAAGCCAGCCCTAAAGGGATGGATGGATGGATGGATGGATGGATGGATGGATGGATGGATTATGGCTCCATAATCCAAGATCCACCGTCATATTATTCACTAATACTAAGACAACTAAATCAATTTTTTTTCAGCGGACTTACACGTAGCTAATTATAAGGCTACGATGCCCTTATTAAAATGGTTGGATCCAACCCTGGCTAAAATTCATCTGTATTTATAGCTTAGGATCTATGGGATTCGAACCGATATCTTTATGATTAAAAGTCATATGTATTGACCATTATACTAAAATCCCGCCTGGCTATAAAAGCTTGCCAATGCAGCAAATGCAGCAGCAGCAGCTGCTGCAGCAGCTGCTGCAAGCTAATGATAAAGCCAATAATTAAGAACTATATAATAAGAGACTTAATATTTTTAGCTTAAGTTATTTTTGAGAATAAGTATTTACAAAAGAACTTGATTTATATGAGTCAATCACAGATTGTCTGCTATCAATTTTTAATGCATTTTTACCTAATTCAAATACAAATCCTACAGTAATAATACCTGTAAAAATAAGTACAACAATTAATCCATATATACCATTATCGTATTCACTAACACCAAAAGGATATATAACTAAAATTTCTAAATCTAATAGTAAATAAACTAAAGCAAAAATAAAGAATTTTATACCAAATTGAGTTCTATTTTGACCTAAGAAACTATGAAACCCACATTCAAATATACTATATTTTTCTTGATAAGGGTTATGAGGTGCTAAAACAAAATTAAGAACTAAAAAAAGAAAAGTTAAAATAAGTACAAAAACAAAAAAAAAGTCATACTACTCATTAATAATTAAATAAAATTTGTACCAATATGGTACCCATGCTTAATCATTCATTATTTATAAATATAAACAATAATATTATTAAAGTAATAAGCGAAATAACAAAAGCCATAGGACTAGCTATAACTATATTATTATGTTTAAACTCTAAAGATTTTATAAAATTATTATATTTATCATATATATTTCCATATAAAGTTAAATTTTCTAATAAAGGATTAACTTTATATTGTGGTGTATAAAAGAAAATTTCTTTTACAATAGTTAAATAATAAACTCCACCTACAACACTTGTTAAAATAGCAATTAAAGTTATAAAAATATATCCTTTATCTAAAGCTGCGCTTAAAACCATTTGTTTTCCAAAGAATCCTACCATAGGTGGTATTCCCATAAAAGAAAATATTGTAATAGCCAAACTTAAAGCTAATAAAGGATTTATATAAAAATAACCTCTTAATTGATTAACTAATTGTACAGGAGAATTATTTTTATCTAAAAGATCTTTATGTTCTTTATTATTAGTTACATAACGATAGAAACTAAATCCTATAGCTATTAATATAATAAAGGCATTTAAATTACTTATAGTATATTGTGTTAGATAAAATATAAAAGCTTGAGTAGATTCTATACTTGAAATACCTAAAGCTAATAACATATAACCAACATGAGATATAGTACTATAAGCAAATAATCTTTTGATTCTAAATTGTGTTAAACCTACAACTGTACCTATTATTAATGAAAATAATGAACTTATTATTAAGCCAAAAGTTCAATTAACATCTGAAAAATTATTACTTGTATAATAAACTAATTCAAGTAAGAATATTAATATAGATATTTTGGCAACTAAAGCTACAAATGTTGTAACTATAGTAGGTATAGCGTCATAAACATCCGGAGATCAGAAATGGAATGGAGCTGCACTTATTTTAAATAAGAATCCTATACTAAAAACTAATAAAGCAAAGTTTATATAGTAAGGTTGATATCAGTAAGTCATATCACTTAAATCACTTATACTATTAATAACATATAAACCGTCTAAATTAGTAGTACCTGAATTTGCATATAATAAAGCTGTTCCTAGTAATATAAAACATGAACTTAATCCACCTAATAAGAAATAAATTAAACCTCCTGTAGTAGATAATTCAGAGTTTCTATAGATTGTACTTAATATGTATAAACCGTAACTTTGTAATTCGATTGAAAGGAATATAGATACTAAATCATTTGTTGATATTAAGAAAACTGCACCATTAATAATAAATAATAATATTAAAGGATATTCTATTATTTTTAAATGTTCTCCCATTTTGTTAATTATTTTTGTTCTATAATAAATAAATTTATTAAACAATAATTGATTTAAAGAAGAATATTCTCGCACTCAAACTTTTCTAGGGTGAAAACTTGTTAATTGTATAATTAATATACTAATAATATATATAAAGATATGGAAAATTTGAGTAATATTAGTTATATGAAGTAAACCTCCATGTAACCCTATTCCGTTACTTACTAAAGATAAGCTCATTGTATCTTGTATAATACAATAAACTAAAGCTAAAATAGCTACTCTATTAAAAAGTATTGAAATATCTCGTCTTAATGTAACGGCATTTGAAAGTAAAATAAATAGTATTGAAGTTATTATCATGGTAAATTTTTATGAACCAGGAGGGAAAATCGAATTCCCATTTTTAATGCATGAAATTAAAGTTTTAACCAATTAAACTATCCGGGTGGGTGAATACCCTGGTTCGAACAGGGAACATACTGTACCACAAACAGTCGATCTACCAATTGAGCTATATCCACCTTATGTTGGAGTGATTCGAACACTCAATAGTAAATACCAAAAATTTATGACTTACCCATTAGTCCACAACATAATATTATAAGGTGAACCCGACTTGAACGGGTATGATACGATTATCAAACAGACCTAAACCATTCATGTCTACCAATTCCATCATCACCCTTGCTCGAGATAAGACTTGAACTTATAACCTAAATAGCTTCAATATTTCGCTCGACCAATTGAGCTTCACGAGCGCTTCGCCATATCCCTGAAAGGATCGTGGAGACATCAGGAATCGAACCTGAAATCTTGATATGCAAAATCAAAGTCTTACCAGTTAAACTATATCCCCTTTTTCAAATATCCGAAGAACGACTTGAACGTTCACGAAATTTCATCAGTATTGTTTAAGAATACCCTGTCTACCTATTCCAGCACTCGGATTTATTTATGAATAAGGCTAAAGTGAGTTGAACACTTATGATTACTGTTATGAGCAGTATACTTTACCAATTAAGCTATAGCCTCTATTATACGGATAAAGGATTTGCACCTTTATAATTTGATCATGAGTCAAATATGTTACTATTACATCAATCCGCTTAGATTAGGCGGGGTTTGAACCCGCGTATGTAGCATTGAAAGAGCTATGTCTTTACCACTTGACTACTAATCCTAGCCTTTTTCTCTCCAGCCCAGTGCAAGTATCGCGCTTGCGTCTATTGATTACAAAACAATTGCATTACTTTTATGCTAACCAGGCTATAAAATGTAAGATATATTAATAAATAGTTACTTTTAAATTAGTACTTTGTATCTTAAAATCTCTAGATTCTTACAAACAAAGCCTATTGCAATAATAATAATAATATTATGCCGTAATATTATATTACGTGAATTAGAAATATCTTAAGGTAAGCTTCGTGCCTATATGCTTTCAGCACTTATCTTTAACTAACTTAGCTTTCCTGCCGTGCCTATAATATAAATTTACTTAAGTGAAAGTAACATCCCCCGAATTAAGCATACCATGTATCAGACTCCGTCTATTGACGTATACATAGTAGTTGGGCTTAACACTTTTAATATTGGGCTTATAAACAACAGGTAAACCAGAGGTTAACAATTAATATAACCTAACTTTTTAGGTTAAGTTTTTCCTGTTCCTTTCGTACAAAGGTTAATCCTTATTTTATTCAAATTCCCTCTAGAAGATAGAAACCATACTGTCTCACGACGTATTTAACCCAGCTCATGTAACTTTTTAATCGACGAACAGTCGTACCCTACATAGTTTCTGCATCCATGAGGATAAGTTAAGCCGACATCGAGGTGCCAAACCGCGCACTCATTTTGTACACTCTTGCGCAAATTAGCCTGTTCTACATGTTATCATAATAAATTTTATTTCCATTTTTCACAAAATGGTTCAGACTATGTCTTCATTTTTATTCGAGCGATTTCTGCTCTGCTCCATAACTTATTTAGTGAAGAGCGAGCTTGCGCTCGCCAAAACGGAATATATATCCAATATACTTATTTTCCACTTATTCAACCTTTTACCGCAAATGATCCTACACGACGTTTTGATTGAGATAAAGAAGAGATTACATTAGGTTTATAATAACCTCTATATGTAACTGTAGATAAACTTTTAAAAGAACTATCTATATTTTTTAATCCTCCTTTTCATTTAAATTTATATACAGATCTATCTGCTCTATTACGTTTTGTTAATCTTCCTTTAACTTCTAATCTTATACCTCCTAAATTTTTATATTTAATTGAATTAAATATTATATTTGAAATATTGTTTTCGTCAGAGGGTAAGGCCGCCAAGGCCTTGCTATTGCTGCCTTGTTTAGATGCCTTTACCATATTTTCTTTCATTATAGAAACTAAACTGAAATTTGAAAAAACATTTTCTCATAAAGTAAAATCTAAAGATTTTATAATACTAGCCTTTTCCTGTATTCTATTCAGTACAGGTAATTTGGCTAGTTTTAATAAACTATTTATTACATTGATAACACCTCTAGGTTTAGGTTTTCTTAATTTTAAACTTAGTATTTCAGTAAAAATATCCGGATTAAAACTAACAGATTTTAAGTTTATTATATTAAATTCTATATTGTTATTAAATATTTTCGATAACAGAGTACTTAATTTAGCTAAGTAACTATTTCTTTCAAATTTTAATTTATTAAGGTAATAGTTTAACTGGTATTTTCTTAATAAATCTATTTTATCGAAATATGAATTTTTAAAATGTCTACTTAAGTATAATCTTAAATATAAATTAAAACATTGTAAAGATTCAGTTAATAATTTATATTTAGAAACCAGAAGTTTTTTTTGATTGTTCATTATAGAGCTTGCATTATTATTAATGCTCGCATTTAATTCTTCATTTTTTACCGCCGCTGGGGCCAAATGAGCTTTAGCTTGTCCTTTTGGTATCAAAGCACTCACTTCATGAATTTTTTTCTTTCATCCCTTTTTAAAGGAATTTAATAATTTATTTTCTCAAAAAATCGAGCATTTTTTATAATTTTTAGATACAATATTTTTCTCTGTATTTATAGTATATAAAGTTATTATAATTTTAGAATTTGTATGTTTTGTTTCTATTTTACTTACAAAGATTTTTTTTAAGAATAAACTTCTGTTTTTCGGAGATATATATTTAGACCCTATAAATTTATTATCTGCAAAATGTAAATTAAAATAACTTTTTATTACTTTATTTGCATTTATATTATCTATAGGCAAATTTTGCATATTTTTTTTATAATATGAATAGATAGTATTTTTTCATTCTTTACTTACAGGAGGTAAGTATTTAACTCCCCCATTATCACCAATTATATTATTAAAAGGTATTAATTTAAACTTATTATTTAAATTAGAATGAAAAATATTGGGGTAAAAAGCGGCCTTTTTACAAAAGCTCCCACTTTTTTTTTGGCTCCTGGAGCCAAAGCAGCTCCCACTGTGTTTGTATTTAAAGCTTTCGCCTTCATAAAAATAAATCTTACTTCTTTTTATCTTTTTTTATAAGTGTATGGTAATAAAAATGTTGGGTGTTAAAAAGGATTATTGTTAGCATAACTCACCTTATAGTCGTTGAACGATTTTATCTTATGTAATTATGCCAAGATAAATTTCGCTTCAAATCTACTTATATAAGTAATTCTTGAAATTAACCCAATATGTTATCAATAATTCGAGCTCTCATTAAGAGTCTTAAAATATTGAAGGACAAACATCCCTAGCGTAGCTTTTCCAATAATCCAAGATCTTTCCTTTTTGCATCTTGTGATCCTATGCCCTGCTTACGCAACTGTAAGATTTGTTGTTAATCAAACAGTAAGGCACGAATAAGCCGTTGAGCTTTTCAGGTATTCATCATAATTATTAAGGCTGGCTTGCGAAGCCAGCCACCCTTAATAACTCAAAAAACATTAGACTATTTTACCTTCATAATATTTTTTATTATACCGCTATTTTCACTATAGTGAAAAACGTACCTAAATATCCATCCCTATCTACCACTAGGATAGATAGAAATAATTTTAGAAGATTAAATATAGTAAAACTACATAAAACCACAAACAACCTTATAAGAGCTGACGCGCTTCCTTTGGAGGCGCGCTATCTTATAACAAATCATTTTTAGACACTCCCTTTTACTCTTTAAGGGGTCTGTGCCCCACATAAACTGTCTCCTAACTATATATTCCTCTCTAAAGGTTACTTCCAACTTACCAGAGGTAAGCAATCTCCGTCCTGCAAAATTCTAAGTGTGGCTACTTAGGGGGGCTATCACCATCCACTAGATAAGCCTTAGAACCACCCCCCTCAAATGGTCCGGAGAAATAAGACTGCCACTTATCATATGTTTCGCTGGACCCGAAGTATGATGTCGAAATAAAGGATTTTCATTTTTATTAATCAATGTACCTTATAATCTTAAAATTCATCCATCATACCCTATAATTAGTAACAGTAAAGCTGCATAGGGTCTTCTCGTCTAACTAGAGGTAAACTGTATCTGCACAGTTATTCCAATTTCACTGAGTCAATCATAGAGACAGCTGTTGTATCGTTACATCATTCATGCAAGACCGCATTTAACGGCCAAGGCATTTCGCTACCTTAGGACCCTCACGTTAAGGCCGCCATTAACCGGGGGTTCCTTCAACACCAAATTTTTGAAAAAATTTAGTTAAATCCGTTAACCAGCCGGCATCGGGCAGACATCACACTCAATACATCGATTATTAATCTTTTTGCAAAGTGCTGTGTTTTAATTAAACAGTCGTACAACATTATTTTATGCTTCTTCCTTTTTACCCGATATTAATCAGGACTAATGAGCCCTCCTTATCCCGAAGTTACGGTAGTTAATTTGCCGAGTTCCTTTATGATTGTTAGCTCATTTACGCCTTCGTATTCTCTACTAGCTTACTTGTTTCAGACTCTAGGTACGGTATTAGTTTAGTATAGATTTTACACGATCCTAGTCAAGGATACTATTTTTTAGCGACCAGTCTCCCAGACATTCTTTACTAATTTTCCAGCACACTTCTCACTTAAAAATGTTGTCTTTCAGTAAATCTCTCATCGTATAGCCCGTTCGGTTTCATATACTTAGAGGCCGTTTTGGAGCTTCCACCAAGCCATAAGCTTTAGGCGGAGGATATGATGAACCTTACTAGGCCATTCCCCTAAGGCGGGGGTGGGGTTTCGGGTTCACCTCCTTCTTATTCGTTACTCATGTCACCATTCTCACTTGAATTGTTTATTATATATTTCTTCACTGAGGAAATATCTTAATTTAATTCAACGTTCTGCTACCCCACAAAATTACTATCTATCTTATACTTAGCCAATAGTAAAATATGGACAAGGTTTCGGTATATTGTTTAGATCCGTTAAATTTTCGATGCTTTTAAAACTTAACAAGCGCTCTGTTACGAGGTCTTCAAAATTTGGCTGCTTCTAAGCCCATCTCCTTGTCGACTTTAATAAAAACTTTCTTAATTTCACTTAACTAATAATTTTGGAACCTTAACTCTTGTTCTGGGCTGTTTCCCTTTTGACATACAACCTTATCATTCTATGTCCGATAATTAAAGATCCATCTTTGCCATTCCGAGTCTACATACTCACCGATAAAATCTTCACGATCCCCCGATATATACAAATCAACATGTTGTTTTAATGGCGAGCTTTAGCGGTAAGACCGCGCAGCCACCACTAAAATTTAAACATCTTGTCTGAGATTAAATTCTGTACCTGCTAAGATGTTACTCAAATTGCCTACTGTTATAGGTTTCGCAGAAAACCAGCTATCCTGGTCAGTGTTGTCTTTCACTACCTACCATAATTCTTCGGATATCTTTACAACGATAACCCGTTCGGACTTTTATAATCCTGATTATGGTAAAATCACCAGGCTTCGGGTCTAACTTTAGACACTATTCGTTATTTTAACGATTGGTTTACCTACGCTTTCACTCGCATCTAATGTTAACTAGGTGACCCATTATGCAAAAGGTACGTTCTCACTTATTTATTTTGCTCGAACTGCTTATAAAACTACTAATTCTAATCCTTCTCTCATGATACTTGTTCACTATCGCTTATGTATTATATTTAGCCTTTGAGGAAGGTTCCCCAAGCCCACTTCCCCCTGGGAAGGGGGACAGTGGGCTTAATTCAAACAGTTTTTAAACCATTTTACTTAATTTTTTATCTAGGCTCCTCTATTTTCACTCACGCTAATCATAGAATCTCTTTTGATTTCTTTTCCTGAAGTTACTAAGATGTTTCAATTCACTTCGTTTATTATTGAATTTCTTCTAGGGTTTAAATTGAATATTACGCAATTTCGCGTGTTAAAATTGGGATCAATAAAAGTCATGCCCTTTAATACATAGCCAGATTTCCATAATAGTTTCTTTGTATACTTATATATTTTCATATAAATATATGCTCTATATCAATTACATTTCTATTAACTTCATTTCAGATTATTGCGGTTCGAACGCAACTATTCTCCTTCCCAAAAGGAGCGCCTAACCAACCCGGCCCTAATCTGTATCCTAATCCTCGAAGCCATCCAACGTAGTGATGCAAGGAGGTTCTCTATATAGAGTAAAAGTAAATTGTTCTCGCCGAAGCTTCGCAGAGAATATGGGATTCGAACCCATGATGGGGGAACCCCATACCAGAACTCAAGGCCGGCACTTTAAACCACTCAGTCAATTCTCTTTTGGTAATTCTTCCAAGAATCGAACTTGGATTTCATTCTTATCAAAAATGCACTTTACCGTTAAGTTAAAGAATTTAGAATATTTTCAAGAGTACTCAGACTCGAACTAAGAATTCGGAGGTTGAAGCTCCTTGTTTTGCCATTAAACTATACTCTTTTTAAGGAATAAGTGACTCGAACACTTAACCTACCGTGTGTAAAACGGTTGCTCTACCATTGAGCTAATCCCTTTGGTTTTTTGGTTTTATTGTAATTACTATTGCTCCTATCATTGCCAATAATAAAATAAAACTTGCTAATAGTAATCACATACTATGGCTTGTATATAATATATTTCCTATTGTAGATATATGACTTGTTTCTATTAAATTTCCATCTCAACTACTACTTGTTGCAAACAATAGATCTGAATTACCACCGTCTAGATTTGATATTTTACTATTGAAGAATTTTTCTCGCTCCGCGAAGGGCGAAGCTAACGAAGAATGATATAACACATTATTTAAGGCGGCTACTTGGCTACCACCTTTATTTGAATTATTTAAAATGGCTAAATCATAAGGTAGGAATTGGAAAACTAAATAATTAAACAAGATTGTTATAAACAAAGCTAAAGGTATACTATTTTTAGTGTTGCTTTGTAACTCACTAACTCTAATGTTAATTAACATTAAAATAAATAAAAATAGTATAGATACCGCTCCTATATATACGATTAAATAAGATAAACCTATAAAATTTAAACCTAACAAGATTAAATAAGAAGATACACTTCCAAATAATCCTATTAAAAATAGAACTGACACTATGGGATTTTTACTTACTATTGTTAAAATTGCACATAATATTGCAAATACAGATACAATATCTAAAGCCCCAGTCTTAAATCCGCTAGTATATATTTCATCTATGATAAATAAATTAGTCATATTTTGCCTAAATATTGTACCCTTATACAGGGAATGTAAAGATCCTACACTAAGGCAAAACACCTCTAGACAACTAAGACTAGGGTTACGGAAAGAAGACGATTCGAACGCCCAAATGTTTTCACACAATATTTAGCAAATATCTTGCCCTACCTATGGCTACCTTTCCTCCTAAAATCTCAGTATTCGAACTAAGTCGGCATCGAACCGACATCCCTTTTCGTGACAGGAAAAGTCTTTACCAATTAAGCTATTAGTTCTTTACGGTTAGTCGGAATCGAACCAACACACTCTGTTTGGAAGACAGCAATCCTACCATTAAATGATAACCGTTTTACTATTTAACTATATAATGTATTCTATCACTAATAATTACTTGCTTTTGCTCCGCAAGGAGCAAGCCTAGCCGTTTTATTAGCAATTGACACGCATTTACAGTAGTCTAGGATCTACTGGATTCGAACCAATATCTTAATGATTAAAAGTCATATGTATTCACCATTATACTAAAATCCCTATCATTAAATTCTCATTTTTCCATTTCTTGTTCCATATCCAGGGGGATTAGGGAATGAGGAAAAATGTCATATAATAGCTCGCTCACTATTATAAAAAATGCTCATAGTTTAAGACCCTCAATAATAAATAGACACATAAAGGAAAAGTCATACTACATCCACGAAATGTCAGTATAAAATACCACCTTCAAAACCTATATGATGGTTATCTGTTAAGTGGTAAGCGTATATTCTTCATAATCCTACTCCTATAAACAATGTACCAATTATAACGTGTAATCCGTGGAAACCAGTACCAAAGTAAAAACATGTACCATATGCACCATCACTAATAGTGAAAGATGACACTGTATATTCTACTGCTTGGAAACCTGTAAATACTATAGCTAATAATACTGTAGCTATAGCCCCGTATAAAGCACCAGCTCTATCACCTTTAATTATAGCATGGTGACTTCAAGTAATTGTAGCACCACTAGATAATAATATAATTGTATTAAGTAAAGGTAATTCAAAAGGATTTATAGGATCTATACCTTTAGGTGGTCATTGTGCCCCTAATTCCACTGTAGGTGTTAAAGCACTATGGAAGAATGCTCAGAATATAGCTACGAAGAATAATCCCTCAGATACTATAAAAAGAATTATTCCTAAACTAAGTCCTTTTTGAACAGCTAATGTATGATTACCTAAAAAAGTACCTTCGGCAATTATATCTCTAAATCATAAAGTCATAGAACTTAGAATTAAACCAAGACTTATAAAAAACATTATATATGCGTTATCAAAGTTATGCATAGCAAGTGCACCGTTAAAAGTAACACATAATAAACTTATACTAGAGTAAAGAGGTCAAGGAGAAGGTGATACTAAATGAAAAGGATGATCTTGAAAATTACTTCTTGTTAAATTAGTCATAATTTTTAGTATTTTAAAAATGAACATATACGGGGCTATTCCCCCCTTTAGAGATTTCTTAACCTCTAAAAAAAAGCCAGCCCTTAAAAGGAATCGAACCTCTATCATAATATTAACAGTATTATGCTCTACCGTTGAGCTATAAGAGCGCTAGGAGACAAGAGATTCGAACTCTTAAAGCAGAAAATTGCTATTGAGTTTACAGCTCAACCCTTTTTGCCAATAAAGGAACTCTCCTGATACTATAGGCTTTCATGATGACTGTGGGCAGACATCAGTACTCCTCTGTAGCACTATATCTTTTTTAAGTTAATAATCCCGTGCAACTTCCACTACACGAACCATATTTCGACTTAACACTAATCAGAACCACGCATACGAAGAATTCCATTATAATATTTATATCCTATTGAGATAAAGAGATTATAACCAAATAGCAAACTTATTGCGTGATCTCCTTTCAGCATGCGACGAGTGGTTAGTACCAATCCGAGATAACATTCACCGTGACATGGTGATTCACGATTACTAGTAATTACTTATTCATATAGTCGAGTTTCAGACTACAATCCTTGTATAATTTATATCCTCTTTTTTGAGATTAGCTAAAATTCACATTTTTGCATCTCTTTGTTGAGGTCTACGTGGCACGTCTATAGCCCATAACATAAGGGCCATGATGACTTGTCTTTTTCCTTTTTCTCCATTCTGTTCTCTTGAAAGATTGCTTTATAAAACATTCTATAAATAAAGCAAAGGATTCTGTTAATTTCATGGAAAAACCACAGTTTCACAACATTAACTGAAAACAGCCGTGCAACTCCTGTATCTATATAATAGATATTCAAGTTATGGTAAGGTTTTTCGTGGATCATCGAATTAAATAACATACTTCACTACTGGTGTCAGAAACGGTCTAGTGATTTCAGTTCCTGCGTTGCCACATTACTCTTGAGGTGAAATGCTTGCATTTTCATTTATAAAACTAAATTTGCAATCTAGTTCATGGCATTCATCATTGTCTGCAAAGACTACTAGGGTGTCGAATCCTGTTAGTGCTCTATGCCTTCGTCCTCCAACGTCAGTTATTACATAAAAGACAGCCTTCGCCTTTATCAGTCCCTTTGGTATCAAAGAATATCATCTCTCCACCTCAAGTACGGTCTTCTCACATAAAACTCTAGTCAAGTACTCCTCTATTAAAGGTATTTTGACCGTTTGGGTACCCTTTAAACCTATTTAAGATGAATAATGCTCGTCTCTTACGTATTACCGCGACTGCTGGCACGTAATTGGTCAAGACTTTTATACATATTATCATTATTAATACGTACTTAAAACTTTATTTTAATGGTAACAATTCTTTTTCGTTTACCCAAATTGCCAGTTCAGCCCTTAGGCCATTGACCAAAATTCCCCACTGCTGTACTAACTTTGCATTGGGCTTTTTGCAGACCCAATGTGACCGATCAACCTTTCAGTTACGGTTACGAGAATTTAAAGCTAGTGAAGACATTACCTTCACTACTACCTATCCCGACGATATTTATCTTCATCCTAAAGCGGCAGTTTTGATGCCTTTATTATTATGTGGAATTTTATCCCTCACTTTAAGGTAGCGAAAATATCATATACTCACCTGTACACCACTTATTAATTAAATTATTCATTAAATTAATCGTACGATTAGCATGTGTCAAGCATTTGGACAGCATTCATTCAGAGCCATCACCAAACTCATCTATATATATCTATTTTTGTGATGTGTTCAAATACATCACTAATCAATTCATTTTATTTGAATTTAGGGTAGGTATAAGCTTTTCAAGGGAAGTATCTTAAATTATAAAGCTAATCGATCTATTTCTTTAAAGAAATTAGACTTATTTTTCTTAATAATTCACCAGATACTAAGTATAATATAAAAAATAGTTAATAATTGATTCTAGATCAGTCTATTTTTTTAGGGTTGGATCCCTGGAGCCCTGGCTAAGGTTTCCCCGCTCGCTCGCTCGCTCGCTCGATCCATCCATCGATCCATCCATCCCTCAGCTAAAACAAAGTATATCAGCTTAATTGTCCGCAAAATGAAATTATTTTAATAAATACCACTGCTAAAGAATATAGCAGACATTTAAAAATTTTTTATATTTTCTATATAAGAGACCATTTTTTTTCAGTATGATAATTCATTACCTATACGTAAAATTGAGAACTTTAACCGACTATTTACCACTAAATTCTTTATAATTTTTATATATGGCAGGGCAAGCTAAAGGTCATTATTCCTTTAGTAGCCGTATATTATTAACCTAATATAATTCAAACATAACCAGCCATTAAGAAGCGCCGTTGTTTGAATTAATCTCATTCCAGATTCGAACTAGAATCAGAATATTAGAAGTATTCTGCTCTACCATTGAGCTAATGAGACTGTTATCTAATAAGCTATTCTTTTTCATAAGCATAATTGGTTAGCACCATCTTAAGCAAATTACGATATAAAAATATGCTATTGAATTCGAGTTTTGTGCGAAGGGCGAAGCCTCAGCGAAGGACTATTTTACTCCACTTTGTAAGGGTAAACTTACAAAAGCGTGAGGTTTAGGTGGACTACTTAAGGCTCATTCTAAACTAGGGTAACTTCTGTTTAAAAGAGCTTGTAAAGTGTCAGTGTAATATTGTACAGATAATCAAGGATTTCTGCTGGCAACTTTACCTTCAACTAATTGTTTGTATACTATATATAAGAATAATCATGCAGCTACAACGCTTATAATAGATCCAAAACTACTAATTAGGTTTCAACCTGCAAAAGCGTCAGGATAGTCGCTAATACGTCTAGGCATTCCTTGTAATCCTAAGAAATGTTGAGGGAAGAATGTTAAATTAACCCCTATAAATAAAACTCAGAATTGAATTTTAGCTAAAACGATATTATAATTTAAACCTAATATTTTAGGGATTCAGTAATATCAACCACTAAACATTGCAAAAACAGCTCCCATACTTAAAACGTAGTGGAAATGAGCAACAACATAGTAAGTATCGTGGAAAGCTATATCAAGTGAAGCATTAGCTAAAACAACTCCACTTAATCCCCCTATTGTAAACATAAATACAAATCCTAAGGCAAATAACATAGAAGGAGTTAATTTTATAGATCCTCCGTATGATGTAGCTAATCATGAGAATATTTTAATTCCTGTAGGAACTGCAATAATTAATGTAGCAGCTGTAAAATATGCTCTTGTATCTACGTCTAAACCTACTGTATACATGTGATGGCTTCAAACTATGAATCCTAATATACCAATAGACATCATAGCGTAAACCATTCCTATGTAACCAAATATAGATTTATTTGAGTTAGCTGAAATAGTTGTACTAATTATACCAAAACCAGGTATGATTAGGATATACACCTCGGGATGTCCGAAGAATCCATTTCTCCAAATTTAACTTCACATAATTAATGTTCTCTTATTAAATCCAGGTACCAGAATATCTGGGCTTGTGTATATACAGGGCGGAGGTTCGCGAGTAATAATCTGTATAATAGGAGAAACCGACTGTACATTAAGCAGCATTGCAGCCACCCACCAGTGAACCAGTCTGTAGCGGTCACTTAAATAACCGACGGTCTTAAAACGAGAAATTTTCTTGACCGTTAACACTAGCATCGCTAACATACATAACTAATTTTCCTTATATTTTTAATATGAATAACAATATAAACTGTATAGTTTATACATTATACTTAAGAGTTGCAATTAGTAATAACTGTATATTAACTAAGTATAAGGTATATTCTTTAGCGATAACGCCTCCCATATCCCCTGAGGGGGATTAGGGAATGAATATTTGCTCTTTTAGATCTTATATATTTTTACATCTGTCTTAAGAGCTTCATAACTTGCACATTAAACCTTTACTTGTTTTCCTTAATACCTAATAAAATTTATTTATTAATCTCGATTTTTCTATCATTTCTACCCTTTTAATTGGATCTAAATGATTTTTTTTAATAATTCTTTATGAATTTCTTTTCAAAGTTTATACGAAATCAATTTTTTTGTGTATAATGTATTATTATCAAAATAATGGAATATATTTTTACAATTTTCTACTCCCTATTCATTTACATTATCTGCACTATGTTTAGATACAATACCTGCTTTAAATAAAACGCATAAATGCTCTAATATTATTAAATTTTCATTCCCTAATCCCCCTGAGGGGGATACGGGACGCGAAGCCCCTCATTTTTGAGATATGTTAAAATTAAAACTAAATCCTTTTGCGCTGTCCCGACCTATAGAACAAGTAAAACAACCCTCAGCGTCTGTAAATCCAGCTAATCAATTATCCTTTAAACTAGGTAAAAGATCTCTGTGTTTTACTTCAACAGTATTTAATTTTATTCTACCTTTAGAAACTCAAGTATTAAAGCCCTGAACAAAATGGTCAAATATCGTTTTTCTACTAGGTAAAATAATATTACCATTAAATAGATGAACTATTATTTCAATTTCTCTTTTATTTTGTGTAACAAACCTACTAACATTAGCGGATTGAGGGATAACTTTACCGAATCCTAATGTTTCTTTTATGAAATGTAAAATTTTTATATCCGTATTGCTTTGTGTAATCACAAAACAAAGATCACCTCTATTATTTACAATAAAGGATCCTTCACCTTCAGTAAACCCTATAAATCAACTTAAAAATCTAGTTGAAGGAATAGTTGTTTCATTCCCTAATCCCCCTGAGGGGGATACGGGACGTAAATATCTCGAAAATTTATCATAAAAGTTAGAAAAATTAAAATGGTCTATACCTGTACTATAGTTAGATTTTAATAGTCCTATCGTTCTAACCACGCCGACTATCAATTTGTAATAATTAGTTTGAGCTATAAATGTAAAAAAAAATACAAAAATCGAGATAAAATATAGTTGCTCATAGGTATTTCTTAAGAAAAGATGTTGGTATAATATAGGATCACCTCCACCAGCTGTTTCAAAAAATGATGTATTAAAATTTCTATCTGTAAGAACCATAGTGATTCCTCCTGCAAGTACAGGTAAAGATAATAATAATAATACAGCTGTTATAACTACAGCTCATCCAAATAATGCTAATTTATGTAATCTTATACCTGGTGTTCTCATATTTACAACGGTTGTAATAAAGTTAATAGCTCCTAATAAACTACTTATTCCAGATAAATGTAAAGCAAATATGGCTAAGTCAACACTAGGTCCACTATGACTTTGTAGCCCTGATAAGGGAGGGTATAATGTTCAACCTGTACCAACTCCTCCTTCTATACATGCTGAGAACACCAATAGTATTAAACTAGGTGGTAATAATCAGAAACTTATGTTGTTTAATCTTGGGAATGCCATATCTGGACCCCCTACCATTAAAGGCATTAAAAAATTACCAAAACCTCCAATTAAAGCTGGCATACATTTTACTCATAATCTTTCGAAGATGAACGGACTATATCTTTATCTTTAAGTAAATGCTTATTATTGATTACTTGCTAAGATATTTCACGTGTAGTCTCTGAGGAACCTACTAGATAAGAATAATGTTTCTTATTTTTGGTTTCCTGCTGATTACCTAATCCTTTAAAATGTCACTGTATTCCACTGCTATTATGTAGTCCGCGGTACTAGTTCTAAAGGCTCTAAAGGGATTCCAGCATATAGTGAAAACAAAGTTAAATATTTCTACTTAACCCGGCCATGCCTTTCTATTTAATCTTTATATGTAAATTCTCATTTTCCTCTATAATAACCTTGTTTTTCACCTTTTAAATATTCTCTAATAATTTGACGATCACCTTTTAAATGATTAGCTAAACTATTTAATGATGGAAATTCAATATCCTTACTTGAATCACGAGCCCCGCATTCCCCCTTCGGGGGACAGGGGCTATAAAATTTAGCTAAAATAGTTTTAGATGCAGGATGTTTAACATTATAAAAATTTCTTTTGTTAGAAACTAATTCTGTTATTTCTTCTAGACTTAATAAATTAGTCTTATCTGATTCTTCTATAATCTCTATAGAAAAGAAAAAGCTATCTAAAAACAAATCACCAGTATCTAAACAATTACTTAAAGTTTTATGATGAATTTTAATTGTATCATACATGTATTGTTTTGACTCAAATATATATAATAAAGTAAAATCTTCTGAACTATAAATGTATACAGGAGTACCTCTTTGTTTGGCGGCGAAGCCGAGTAATTTATTCCGTAATTTCTGGCTCATTGGTTCATGATAACCAGAACTACCCTTTGGCGCCACTAAATCTACATTTAAGCTTGGTTTTAAAGTATCAATAAAATGTTGTTCTAATCTAACTACTTCATCTAAAGTACATTGTTCATCTACTATGTAAATAGTCAAATTGACATTATTAAAACCGTGTTTATTAAAGTAACGTAATACTCTACGTGCTTTAGTATTAAGTATAGAAGGCATAAAATAAGAACTTATTCTGTTATATAGATTAATAGAATGTCCTACATAAGCATGCTTGTCATCTTGTCATACATAAACACCCTTTTGATTTTTAGCTACTTTAAGGATAATTTTTCGATTAGCGTAAGGGTTTTCTACATACACTTTAGTATATTTAGGTATTTTTTCGTGATTGTTATTTTGGTTATTATTTTGATCGTCTGTTATTAGAATATTATTAGTTTGGGGCGAAGAGGTAGTATGAAAATTGTGATTAAATAGTCTTCATTTGTCGACCATGAAGAATATCATTAATATAGCGTGTGCTGTTATTATACTATTATATAATTGGTTATCAGAAATATATTGAACACCAGGTCCACTTAGTTCTAATCTTATTAATACAGAAAAAGCTGTACCTAATAACCCTGAAAATAAAGCAAAAATTAAATATAACGTTCCTATATCTTTAGCGTTAGTAGATAAGAATCATCGTTCTATACCCATAGATATCGAAGATGTTAATCTATATTGCTGCTTTTCTTCTTCTTCTTCTTGTTCTTGTTGTTCTTCTTCTTCTTTAACCAATAAAAATATTAGTGTAACACTAATTAATTAGTTAATTAATCCATTAACTGATTAGTGTAAGATTACTTTTAATTCAAAAGTAATTTAGTAGCAGAACTTCGGAATGTTTTTGAAGATCTAACTGGGTCTTTTTAGGTTAGAAAACTTATTTAAATTATTACTTAATAAGTAAGAATAATAACAATATTAAGATCCTGACCTTGTAGTAAGATTATGGAGGATTCGAACCTCTTACTTAAGATTTGCAGTCAAAGTGTAGACCATCTACTTCATAATCTGTTATTATTAAACTAAAAAAATCTAATATTTTTTTAGAACATTTTATCCGAAGCCCCTTATTTTAAAATTAATTAATTAAAAATTATTAGTTAATAATAACTATGCATAAAGGATATTATGTTATAATAGCTTGTCAGGGATGGATCCAACTAAGCCTAACCAATACACACTTTATGCATAAAATGCATTTACTAGACTATAAAATTAGAATATATTTAGAACATATCATCATAGAAGTCTTCATAAATACAAGTATTTTCCTCTAATTCAATGACAAAATCAATAGGACTACCTAATTGCTCTTCAGTTACCATTGTTTTTAATGAAGAGGCAGGTCCATCCGAAGGTCCGGGCCCACCCGGACCTCCATCCGAAGGTCCATCCGAAGGTCCGGGCCCACCCGGACCTCCACCTGAAAATCCACCTGGCCCACCTTTACCGTTATTATTTTCATCATCGCTAGAATCAGAAAAATCTAAACGTTTATTTGGCCCTAACTCCATATCCGAATGTTTTCTTTTATGTGAAGAAGTTTCAGCCGAAACATTGGGATTTTCATAATTCTGAGGAGGAGAATTATGATTTGAGGTTGAATCCCCTATCCCTACGGGATTAGGGTTAGGAGAATTAGCCTCAGGTGAAGCAGAATAAATACCCGATATATTAGAAGAATTCTGATTTGACCCTCCTTCAGAATTAGCCGCAGGTGAAGCAGAATAAATACCTGGACTGGGTGAAACTTCATATTCCCCAGTACTTCCAATAGCGGAATCATATCCTCTATCTGATGCACTATCAGCAAATTGTCTTCCTCCAAACTCAATACTTTCCTCATAAACCCTTTCCTGGTCTCTCATGACGAAATGTCCATCAAGGTATTCACCTTTAGATTTAAATTTTTCATCAATTTTTTTATCAACCAGAGATTTAATAGTATTAGTATCTACACCTGGTAAATTCTTCGTAACTTTTTCCGTAACTTGTATTTTACACTCCTCTTTTATAACTTTGGCTGCCTCCTTTCCTTGATCCGAAATTTTCGCGATATCATGGCCATACTGAGTAATAGCCTGATCAGCTGAATATGGTTTATTATGAGATGGTGGAATGATTCCAGGGAATGCAGGAGAGTTATTATAAGAGTCAGTTACCTCTTTATCCACGTATCTTTGTTCGCTAGATGTTAATCTCTGACGATTTTCAGTCGTTGAACGGTTATCAGGATCATCATCTTCAGGATCTCCACCAGAAGAACTAGAGTACTCCTCTTGATCATTGTCAGAAGAATTGTTAGATTCCTCTTCGTTAGATTGCTCTTCATTATCTCCATCACAAGATGATGATAATAAAATTAGAAGTTTACCTTGAATACAAGAAGAAAATATAAAGGCAAAAAAGAAGAATAACAAAAAAATTCTTTACAAAAAAGAATTTTATATATAAAATTATTCGGCTTCGCCGCCAAAGAAGAATTTAAGATAGTGCTCAGACAATTATTTTTTTTCTGAAATGTATTAATAGTTGTTGTAAAAAAACAATAGCCAATAAAAATATTAGTGTAACACTAATTAACTAGTTAATTAATCCATTAACTGATTAGTGTAAGATTACTTTTAATTCAAAAGTAATTTAGTAGCAGAACTTCGGAATGTTGTTGAAGATCTAACAAGATCTTTTTAGGTTAGAAAACTTATTTAAATTATTACTTAATAAGTAATAATAATAGAAATCCTAATTCTATTGATTAACCCCTCTCTATTATATAAATTTGAATTAGGGAGTGAAAGCGAGGAGCTTCATATACCCTTATACTGGAAGTGTAAGGGATGGATGGATGGATGGATGGATTCCATCCGTGATGTATTGATAGAGTTTTTATCAAATACATGACTAATTAATTTATACTAGACTAGGCAAAGGATCTACGGAATCCCAAGCCGTATATTAGGCTTAAAAGTCCTATGTTTTAGCATTAAACTAAGATCCTTTATATATATATATATAATTTAATCTACTCTATTATAAAGTCTATAGACTCAATGAATCTATAGTTATAGTGTTTGCCAAAATTTGATCTCATTTCCAATGAGATCTTTAGCTGTTGGAGGAATTTTCACCTTTATAAAGTTTGATCAATAGAATTTTATATATATATAATATAAGACGAAAAGGGTAAATATACCTATAGCCCTCTATCTTCCGCAGCACGCACAAGCTCTATAAGTGTTATACTAGAAGAAATACGCTTATTAGTATTAGAATACATAATTATGTTATCATATCTACCAAGATGATATATCGGGAAATAAAACGTAGTTCTACCTACGATAGAGTATAATCTTGTCTGATCTTCTGGAGTAATATGGCCTGGATGATCTATAGGAAAACTTGTATAAGGTAATTGTCTTCAAGTTCTTTGAAATAAAGTATTATTATGTATTAGTTGATGAGTTAGTTTTCTACTTAACTCTCTATTTACCCAAGGTCGTCATTGTCGTCTTTCAGGACTAGTAGTTAAGTCGATAGGATTAGATCTAGACCCACTATCCATAAACCATATGGCTAGAACTAGAATACCCATTACTAAAAGACATCCATTAATAAATATTTGGATTTCTAGGCCTTCAATTGAAGGTAGAAATTTTAAAAAATCTGGTTTTATATAAATTGTTGAATTTTGCATGATCATATTTGTTTTAAAAGTAAATTTTATTGTATTTTGTAGTACTTATATATTTTGCAGTGTTTTCTATTAAACTAACAAAAGGTACTATAACTAAGAAGTATGAGAAGTATAAAACAGTAGAGATTTGTCCTAATTCTATGAATGGAGATTCAACATGTTTAGCTCCTAATTGCATTAATATTAAGAAATTAGCTACGAATACATAGAAGAATGCTTTACTTAAAGGTCTAAATTGGTAACCTTTGGATTCTCCTAAATCTGTATAAGGTAATGTTAATATAATTAATATTGCACTAAACATAGCAAGAACTCCTAATAATTTATTAGGTATAGATCTTAATATAGCGTAGAAAGGTAATAAATATCATTCTGGAACTATAGCAGCAGGAGTTTGCATAGGGTTAGCCATTATATAGTTATCACTATCTCCTAATACATTAGGCATGAAGAATACAAATAGGCTTAATCCAAATACAAACATAAATATAGTAATTAAATCTTTAAATAAATAGTAAGGAGCAAAAGGTATTCTATCGTAATTACCAGAAACACCTAATGGGTTACTTGATCCTACTGTGTCATGTAATGCGATTAAATGCATTAAAACTAATGCAGCTAATACGAATGGTAATACAAAGTGTAAAGCAAAGAATCTGTTTAAAGTAGCGTTATTAACAGAGAAACCTCCTCAAACGACAATTAAATTCGTATAACATTTAAATTATACCTTACTTTGTTTACAAAGTAGTTAGACTATATCTTAAACCTAAAGATTAGGTTTTGGGGGTATCGTGTCGAGCTTATTGTTGGTATTACTCACTCGTTAGTCGTTGAACGCTTTTAATCCTTTTAATTATACCGAATTAAATTCCGCTACAAATAATCTAATAAACCGGAGGTTGTTTATTAAATGTTCTTGTAATTTTCCCCATTTGCCTCTAAAACATTACTGTTTTAAGGAGCCCGTTACAGTTATTAATTTATTATTTACATCATTATATTTTTCTTAAGAGGGATAATTTAATTTATTATACCGAGAACTATCACGCAAATTATTAAGTCAGGTTGTATATTGAATATACTTTAATCCTATTAAAGGATGTAAACCTGAAAATGAAAAAAAATTTATAACTTTTTGTATATCAGCTTTAGAACTAACACCAAATTGACTAAAATTATTTGTGGTATCTATTTTTCTATTTGTATTAAATATTAATTTAAATGCCTCAAATAAATTAAGATGTAATCTTTGCTTTAGTTGATAACAACCATCATTATTGCTTTTTATAAAAAAAGAACCTTCTGAACATGTAAATCCTACAATTCAATTTTTAAAAAAAGGTAATAGTGTATAATCAGTAGGATTATTAGGTAACTTAAAAATAGTAGGAATAGATGAAGAGATTTCATTATACATCTTAATATCTTTTTCTAATATATACATAGATAAATTAAATTGATCTATTCTAGTATCAGTTAAGAAAAAAATATTATGGTACAATAATAAAGGAAATAAGACTTCTTGCAAATCAGTCCTATTAATTACTAATTTACAAGTTGGACTTCTTAAATCTTTATAAATATTTATCTTACCCAATTTTAAGACTGAACTAATATACTCTAAAGTAGATAAATCATCTAAATGTAATGATATAACTAATTTTATTGTTATATATCCTTTTGGTGTTTTACTTATTTGAAAATAACCATCTCCATCTATTAGTCCTACAAAAAAACCTAAAAAAGATGAAGGAATTGATAAGTATTCTTCTTTATTCATTCTTAAAGCTTTATTACTTTTTTTTAAAGCATTTTTATTAACAATACCTATAGTAGGTAAAGAAATGCTTTTAATTTGCTTATAACATAACGGTCCTAAAGAAAATAAAATAATAACGATCATTTCTAAATTAATAATTTCTGTATTGTTTGTTGACTCAACAATATCTTGTCCAATTCATGGGATAGCACTTATAAGGTTAGTAATAACTGTTGCACCTCATAATGACATTTGACTATATGGTAAAACATAACCCAGGAATCCTATACCCATCATAGCTACAAGTATTATAGCACCTATAACTCAAACTAATGTTCTAGGAGCTCTGTATGAACCATAGTACATACCTCTTCCTACGTGTAAGTAAACTAAGAAGAAGAAAGCCGAAGCTGTATTACTATGTAAATAACGTATTAATCATCCATTATTTACGTCTCTCATAATGTGCTCTACAGAATTAAATGCTTCTGCTATACTTGGGTTATAGTGCATTGCTAATGTTACTCCAGTAACTATTTGTATACCTAAACAAACTGCAAGTAAAGAACCGAAGTTTCATAGATAGCTAATATTTGTGGGTTGTGATGTATCTATTAAATAGGAATTAGCTAATTTTAATAAAGGATGGCTTTTTAAAATTCTCATATTAGATTAAAAAAATAAATTTGTTGACAGGGTAGCTGGGGTTTAAAGGGATGGCTACCTTAGACCAAACTCTAGCAGTTTCTAAAATAATAATATGAAAATAAATTTACTAGGGCTAGGCTAAGCCTAAGCTAAGCCTAGGGTAAAAGATATTATTTTAGCTTCTCCCTAGGTTTAAATAGAAATATTATCTATAATGTAGTATATACAATTAGATATAAGTAATTAAGCTAACCATGATTAGCTTATTTATAGTAGCCAGAAGTTCCTTATTACTCTTTAGTAAGTATTGAACTACTAGTGCTTAATCTATTATCTTAGGTTAACTAAATGTAAATAAAAGGGTAGAAAACCTTTAAATCCTACTAGTTTTAATGGGGGAAGAATTTTTAGTTATAAACTAACTTGTATTATCTTCAGCTGATTATTTGTTATTAATCAGTATATCGATAAAAGTTATTTATCCTGTTCCTGTCCCATATCCAGGGGGATTAGGCAATGAAAGACTTATTTTAGTAATAATCAGAAATAAAGCATTTTTGCTTTCTAGGATCTACTGGATTCGAACCAATATCTTTATGATTAAAAGTCATATGTATTACCATTATACTAAAATCCTTAATAATAAGGTGGATGTTTCCATCCTTATTACTACAT